CAAGTAATAAGAGGTTTAATGTTAATAACTCAATCGACTCTTAGAAAATATATTATATTACCTTCATTAATAATAGCTAAAAACATTGTTCGTATGGTACTATTTCAATTTCCTGAATGGTCTGAAGATTTAAAGGAATGGAATAGAGAAATACATATTAAATGCACCTATAATGGTGTTCAATTATCAGAAAGAGAATTTCCAAGAAATTGGTTACTAGACGGCATTCAGATAAAAGTCCTATTTCCTTTCTGTCTAAAACCTTGGCACGGATATAAACAAAGGTATTCTTATCTAGATCGAATCAAAAAGAAAGGTCAAAAGGATTCTTTTTTTTTTTTAACAGTTTGGGGAATGGAAACTGAATTTCCTTTTGGTTCTCCTCGAAAAAGGCCTTCCTTTTTTGATCCTATTTTAAAGAAACTCGAAAAAAAACTTGGAAATTTAAAAAAAAATAAAATTCTATTGATATTTAGTAAATTGAAAGAAGTAGATAAATCAAAAGAAACTAAAAAAGAAAAACATTTTATAACGTATAATCAAATAATTAATGAATCAATGGATCAAATGAAATCTAGAAATTGGACAAATTTTTTACTAACAGAAAAAAAAATGAATGATCTAACTGATAGAACAAATATAATTAGAAAAAAAATAGAAAGAATTACAAAAGAAAAAAAGAAAGTGACTCCCGGAATAAATGTTAGTACTAATAAAAAAAATTGTAATGCTAAAAGATTTGAATTAACAAAAATTATTTGGCAAATATTAAAACGACGTAGTGCTCGAATAATCCGTAAATTTGCTTTTTTTATAAAATTTTTCATTGAAAATATATATATAGATATCTTTCTATCTATCATTAATATTCCCAAAATACATTCAAAACTTTATCTTGAATCAATAAAAACTATTATTGAGAAACCTATTTCCAATACTAAAAAAAATCACGAAAAAAGTAATAAAACCAATCAAAATACAATTAACTTTATTTCAACTATACAAAAGTCCTTTTATAATATTAGTAAAAATAATTTACAGAATTTTGATAAATTATCCTCTTTCTCACAAGCATATATATTTTACAAATTATCAAAAGTCCAAGCCTCCAATTTTTTAAATATTCTTGAATATCGCGGAACATCTTTTTTTCTTAAAACTTCAAAAAATAAAAATTTTGGCAACCAAGAAATAATTGATTCTCAATTTAAAGATAAGAAACTTATGAACTCGAAAAAAAATCAATGGAAAGGCTGGTTAAGAGGTTATTATCAATATCATTTATCTCAGATTAAATGGTCTAAATTAATAGCACAAAAATGGCGAAATAGCACAAAAAAATGTCGTACAATTCGAGATAAAAATTTAAACAAAGCGGATTCATATGAAAAAGAACAATTGAGTTTTTCTAAAAAACCAAGTGATTACAAAGTATATTTATTACCAAATCAGAAAGCTAATTTTCAAAAATACTATACATATAATCTTTTATCTTATAGATCTATTAATTATGAAAAGAGGGAGGACCCATCTATTTATAGATCACCATTCCAAGTAAATAAAACTCAAAAGAATTTTTATAATTACAATATACAAAAAAGAAATGAATTTGCTAAATTAGCCTATATCCCTATCAACAATTTTCTAGGAAAAAGTGCTAGTATATATATGGAAAAAAATATGGATCGAAAATATTTTGATTGGAAAATTATCAATTTGTGTTTTCAAAAAAAAATAGATATTGAAGCTTGGGTCAAGGTGACTACCAATAGGAACCAAAATACTAAGACCGAGGCTCCAAATTATCAAATAATGGATAAAATTGATAAAAAAGATATTTTTTATTTTATGATTCATCAAGATGAAGAAAAAAATGCATCCAATAAAAAAAAAAAATGGGATTGGATGGGAATGAATACAGAAATACTAAGTCATCCTATATCAAATCTAGAACTTTGGTTCTTTCCAGAATTTTTCCTATTTTATAATGCATATAAAATTAAACCCTGGTTTATACCAAGCAAATTCCTATTTTTGAATTTGAATATAAATGAAAATCTTAGTGAAACTAAAAACCTGAATAGAAAACAAAAAGGAATTATACTGTCAAACGAAAAAAAATATTTTGAATTCAAGAATCAAAAAGAAAAAGAATTTGCAAATCAAAGAGATCTTCGATCAACTATGCAAAACCAAGAAAGTCTTGTATCTGTTCTATTAAACCAAGAAAACGAGATTGCGGAAACTAATTCGGAATCAGATAGGAAAAAACTACAAAAGAAAAAACAATACAAGAGCAATACAGAAGCAGAACTTGATTTCTTCCTCAAAAGATATTTACTTTTTCAATTAAGATGGGGTGGCGCTTTGAATCAAAGAATGATCAATAATATCAAAGTATATTGTCTCCTGCTTAGACTGAGAAATCTAAAAAAAATAGCCCTATCCTCTATTCAAAGGAGAGAAATGAATCTTGATATAATGCTGATTAAAAAGAATTTAACTCTTACAGAATTGATGAAAAGGGGAAGATTTATTATCGAACCTCTTCGTCTGTCTGTAAAAAAATCTGGCCAGTTTCTTATGCACCAAACTATAAATATTTCATTAGTTCATAATAGTAGACATGGTATTAATCAAAGATACCAAGAGAAAATATATGCCAATAAGGAGGATTTTGATAAATCCATTCGAAGCCATCTAACTGGAAGTAAGAATTATTATTTGTTTTTCCCTGAAAATATTTTAGCGTCGCGACGTCGTAGAGAATTGAGAATTCTAATTTGTTTCCATTCAAAGAATAGTCAAGATATCCAAAAAAATAGAATATTTTGTAATGGGAATAATTTTAAAAGTTATAATCAATTTTTGAATGAAAATAACGATCTTGATAGACAAAAATTCATTAAATTTAAATTACTTCTTTGGCCCAATTATCGATTAGAAGATTTAGCTTGTATGAATCGCTATTGGTTTGATACAAATAATGGAAGTCGTTTCAGTCTGTTAAGGATACGTATGTATCCCGAAATTGAAAAGTAATTAATGAAACTTGATATAGTACCATGTAACATATCTGATATATGAAAGCAAACAAATGCACGTATAACGTGTCTTACATTTTAGTCTAATATACGATACTAATGTAATGTAATGGGGTATCCATTGTTTCTAAAAACGAATCAACAAAATCTTCTTCATTTTAAAATTTAAACAATTTTATTTTGAAAATGCAAAATAGACTATTGTTTTGTATACCTATTCAAATACCAGTTTAATTGGATCTATTCTTTAATTATTTAAGATATAGAATTCCATAAAAAATAAGTTTCTTATGTATACCACTAACTCGCATTATTATTACTGATCAGTAAAATTCATATTTGTCAAAAAAGAGGATTTTTTTATGGTAAAAAATTCAGTGATTTCACAAAAAGAAAAAGAAGAAAATCCGGGGTCTGTAGAATTCCAAGTATTCTGTTTTACTAATAAAATACGAAAGCTTACTTCCCATTTGGAATTGAATAAAAAAGACTATTTATCTCAGAGAGGTCTGCGGAAAATTTTGGGAAAGCGCCAACGACTGCTAGCTTATTTATTAAAAAAAAATAGAGTACGTTATAAAGAATTAATAGGTCAGTTGAATATTCGAGAGATAAAAACGCGTTAATTTAAAAAATGATTTTACTTTTGATGACCCTTTTTTTATTTTCAGCAATTCATGGAAGAATGAATCGGGAAAAAACCTATGACTGCACCAGTTACAAGAAAGGACCTCATGATAGTGAATATGGGTCCTCACCACCCATCAATGCATGGTGTTCTTCGACTCATCCTTACTCTAGATGGTGAAGATGTTATCGACTGTGAACCAATATTGGGTTATTTACATAGAGGGATGGAAAAAATTGCAGAAAATCGAACAATTATACAATATTTACCTTATGTAACACGTTGGGATTATTTAGCTACTATGTTTACAGAAGCAATAACTGTAAATGCACCAGAGCGATTGGGAAATATTCAAGTCCCTAAAAGAGCTAGCTATATCAGAGTAATTATGTTGGAGTTAAGTCGTATAGCTTCTCATTTGTTATGGCTTGGACCCTTTATGGCAGATATTGGTGCACAGACTCCCTTCTTCTATATTTTTCGAGAACGAGAATTAATATATGATCTATTCGAAGCTGCCACCGGTATGCGAATGATGCATAATTATTTTCGTATTGGAGGAATAGCTGCCGATCTACCTCATGGCTGGATAGATAAATGTTTGGATTTTTGCGATTATTTTTTAAGGGAAGTTGCGGAATATAAAAAGCTCATTACGCGGAATCCAATTTTTTTAGAACGAGTTGAAGGGGTGGGCGTTGTTAGTGAAGAGGAAGCAATAAATTGGGGTTTATCAGGACCAATGTTACGAGCTTCCGGAATACAATGGGATCTTCGTAAGGTTGATAATTATGAATGTTATGACGAATTTGACTGGGAAGTCCAATGGCAAAAAGAGGGGGATTCATTAGCTCGTTATTTAGTACGAATCAGTGAAATGACGGAGTCTATAAAAATTATTCAACAGGCTCTAGAAGGAATTCCGGGAGGGCCCTATGAGAATTTAGAAACCCGGCGCTTTGCTGGAGTCAGAAATACCGAATGGAATGATTTTGAATACCGATCCATTAGTAAAAAACCTTCTCCTACTTTTGAATTGTCAAAGCAAGAACTTTATGTAAGAGTCGAAGCCCCAAAAGGAGAATTGGGAGTTTTTATGATAGGAGATCAGAATGTTTTTCCTTGGAGATGGAAAATTAGACCACCAGGTTTTGTCAATTTGCAAATTCTTCCTCAATTAGTTAAAAGAATGAAATTGGCTGATATTATGACGATACTAGGTAGCATCGATATCATTATGGGAGAAGTTGATCGTTGAAATGATAATTAATACAAGAGAAGTAGAAGCTATCAATTCTTTTTCTAGGTTGGAATTCTTAAAAGAAATCTATGGTATTATATGGCTGTTTGTACCTATTTTAACTACTGTATTAGGAATTACACTAGGTGTACTCGTAATTGTTTGGTTAGAAAGAGAAATATCTGCCGGGATACAACAACGTATCGGCCCTGAATATGCGGGCCCTTTGGGTATTCTTCAAGCTCTAGCGGATGGGACAAAATTGCTTTTCAAAGAGAATCTTCTTCCATCTAGAGGAAATATTAGTTTATTCACTATTGGCCCCTCCCTAGCTGTCATATCCATTTTGTTAAGTTATTCAGTAATTCCTTTTGGTTATCATTTTGTTCTAGCCGATCTCAGTATAAGTGTTTTTTTTTGGATTGCTATTTCAAGTATTGCTCCCATTGGACTTCTTATGTCAGGATATGGATCAAATAATAAATATTCCTTTTTAGGTGGTCTGCGAGCTGCTGCTCAATCAATTAGTTATGAAATACCATTAACTCTATGTGTGTTATCAATATCTCTACGTGTGATTCGTTAAAACATAAACTTTCTCTTATTTATTTCTAGGAAAAAGTTAAATGAACTAAACCGGATAGTTATATGAGTGAAAGAAAACAGCTTAAAAATTCGCAGTAAAAGTGTAGTCTCATTGCCTATGTACAAGAGTTAAAAGAAAACAAAAATCTATACTGTTTACCCCAAGCTTGATTCATTAGTCATCATGGCTTGAAGCGGGTTTAGAATAAAAGATCCAATTCTAAAAAATTTTTACTATCTATTCCCATATTTTGTATTACTATAAGAATAATAGAGGATTGAGCAAAAAAGAGTGGATGATTAGGAACACCAAGATACAAAAAGGATTAGTAATGTAAATAATGCAAATTATCCAACCGAATATTTAGACATCAAGAAAATCAAATTGGGGCTTTAAGTTAGTAGAAACGACCAAGTAGTACTCCCCATGATTTCGATCCAGAGTATGCTCCTATCCCCGATTAAGTAAATAACTATTAAGAACGAAGTAATCTTTTACCCTTTTTTACGTCTCCCCTTTTATGAGAAAGGAGAATAGGAACAAAAAAATAGAATAGAAAACAAAGACAGCTTTTTTATTTTCTATCATAGAACTTTAAATAATTGGAATTCTTATCCTGATTCATGAACAAATGTCTAATTTTTGTAATCAAAAATCATAGGTTGAAATTTCTATTAATCTATTAATAAAAATTGCTAGAAAAAAAAAGATTTTATTCAAGGATTAAGTTATTACTCAACAAAGAACAATTGAATGGTGAAAAAAAAAGATGAGATAAATTCCGAAGCATGGTTTATTAGAAATATATTATCTAGCAGACAGAATTTCATTGGTCTAATTCGGGACCTTACAATAAATATATTTTTAGTTTGTTTATCTATCGTATAAATATATTAAGATTAATAAAGAATATCGAACAGGTTTTTAGATTTATCTGTGACCCTTGAGGAGCCGTATGAGATGAAAATCTCATGTACGGTTCTGTAATAGAGATGGTAGCAGTGATGTTATCACCGACTATGATTATCTAACAGTTCAAGTACAATTGATATAATTGAAGCGCAATCAAAATATGGTTTTTTGGGGTGGAATTTGTGGCGTCAACCTATAGGATTTTTCGTTTTTCTAATTTCTTCGCTAGCGGAATGCGAGAGATTACCCTTTGATTTACCAGAAGCAGAGGAAGAATTAGTAGCAGGTTATCAAACCGAATATTCAGGTATCAAATTTGGTTTATTTTATGTTGCTTCATATTTAAATTTACTAATTTCGTCATTATTTGTAACAGTTCTTTACTTAGGCGGTTGGAATCTTTCTATTCCGTACATATTTATTCCTGAATTTTTTGAAGTAAATAAAGCAAGCAAACTTCAAATAGTTGGAGCTATAATTGGTATTTTTATTACATTAGCTAAAACTTTTTTATTTTTGTTCCTTTCTATCACAACAAGATGGACTCTACCAAGGCTGAGAATGGACCAACTATTAAATCTTGGATGGAAATTTCTTTTACCTATTTCTCTCGGTAATCTATTATTAACAACTTCTTCCCAACTTCTTTCGCTATAAAAAATAGTGATATTTTATATTTATCATTTGTCTCAAACAAGAGAAAGAAACAAATAGAAAACTATAGACATTTACGATATGTTCCCTATGGTAACTGGGTTCATGAATTATGGTCAACAAACAGTACGAGCTGCAAGGTACATTGGTCAAGGTTTCATGATTACCTTATCTCACGCAAATCGTTTACCTGTAACCATTCAATACCCTTATGAGAAATTAATCACATCAGAACGATTCCGGGGACGAATCCACTTTGAATTTGATAAATGTATTGCTTGTGAAGTATGTGTTCGTGTATGTCCTATAGATCTGCCCGTTGTTGATTGGAAATTTGAACCCGATATTCGAAAGAAACGTTTGCTTAATTACAGTATTGATTTTGGAATATGTATCTTTTGTGGCAATTGCGTTGAGTATTGTCCAACAAATTGTT